GGAAATCGAAATATGCCAAATATTCGAAATCTTCTGATTGTAGAAGTCTCTTCCACTTCGAACTGTGAGTATCTTTTATGATGATTAGAAGATCCTCGATAGTATAGATCTTTTCTTCCATGAAAAAACGAGTTATTCGGGTAGATAACTTCAATTCTGAAATAAAGAAAAAAGCCGGGTCTTTTCTTTTTCTAGAGATATAGACTATCAACCTATACCACCACGGTTTCAGGTTCAGTTTATCAAAGTTACAATAGAATAAGGCCGTTAAAGCCCATGAATTATTAATAAATTCGTCTATTTTTCTGAAAATTTCTTCTTTATCTTTCTTGTCCAAATCTTCTATTTCTAGGAGGTACTCGCGAGCGTAGATTACCACCATTATTAATAGATTAAGAGAAATTAGTTCTTCTTTTTTAATAAGTACATCAGCTACTATTTTAGATAAGCCTAATTTGCGAAGAGGGATATATCGTGGATCCTCTTTTCCGAACAAAAGAAGACGGCAAATTTTTTTCTTTATTGCAACCCACTTTATATGGAAAAAACAGAAACAAGCCAGAAGAATCAAAATCTGTGAGACTTGATGCCTTTGTAAAACATACCTTTGTAAAACTAAAATTTCTATGATGGTCCCCCCAATCCACCAAAAATATTTTATATTGAAAAGAATATATTCTAACTTGAATATATTCTAACTTGAATATATAGTGATTGTCAAGTATATGATCGATGATATATCTTATTAGAATCAATTCGATTTCTTTTTTTATAAAAAAAAGAATCTAAACTTTTTAGATAGAAATTGTCAAGTATATGATCGATCATATATCTTATTATAATCGATTCTTAAATAATATGGATTCGAATCTAATCGCCCTAGCCCTATATAGAAATATTAATATACAGATTTCATTTCAATTGGAATTTGGTTATTCACCATGTACGAGGATCTCTACTAAGCATCCATGGCTGAATGGTTAAAGCGCCCAACTCATAATTGGAGAGTTCGTAGGTTCAATTCCTACTGGATGCATGCTAATGGGACCCTCTACTACGTCTATAGAAATATCTGATTCTCTATCTTATTGTATATATATAGATTAATATTGTAATGGAATGAATATTCTGACTTATAGCTTCCTTGTTCGTCTCCTAAGTATAAGATAGAGATATATTTCTTTATTTCGAATTTCTTTATTTATATACAGATATTTCATTTTCATTTATTTATGATACGATAGGTCCCGAGAATATTGTAATGAATATTCTGACTTACTTGATCTGACTTATAGCTTACTTGTTCGTAGACAAAGCGGATTCGGAATTCTCTTTCATTCCAAAGGCATCCATGCGCTTCATATTCGCCCGGAGTTCGCTCCTAGAAATATATCCATCCCTGCCCCCTCACGTCAATCCCATGAGCCTCTTATCCATTCTCATTCAATCCCGGCGGGGGGGGCAAGTCAAAATAGAAAAACTCACATTTGGGGTTAGGGATAATCAGGATCGAACTGATGCCTTCCACCACGTCAAGGTGACACTCTACCGCTGAGTTATATCCCTATCCCTTCTTTTCCTCCATCGAGAAATAGAACTGACGAATTCTAAGGTCAAGAAAATAAACGCCACTATTCTTGAACAACTTTGAACCGAGCCTTCTCTTTGCACTATTTTATTTATATTAAATATTTTCTTTATATTAAATATAATGGGGCAAATCGGATTCAATTGTCAACTGCCCCTATCAGAAATAGGATTGACTGCGGATTCGAGCCATAGCACATTAATTGTTATGTTCTATAACATTTATTTGTTATTCTTTTCTATTCTATATTCATATGAATTCGGAATTGAATAGATAAGAATGAAAAGAATAGAGTTAATAGGGACGATTCTAATAGTTTATTAAATTCCTATGCATGTCAAATTTCTCTTATGTGAGCCCGCTTAACGGATCGGTTATAGTATCGCATTTTTAATGCGATGGTCGTCGGTTCGATTCCGATCGCCGGCTTTTCTCTATTTATATTCGATTTTTTACATGATTGATGATAATATCGTTTTTTGAAATCAAACGAATATTCAAAAAACGTTTCTCCTTTTCCAAAGATTACTAAATTTTTTATTATGTTATAGGAATTTCCAACTATGTCAAGAAAAGTTTCTATTCTATATATATAGAATAGAAAGGGTTTGGGTTTCATAAAACCGCACGATTTTCCCGATCGAAATCAAGCAGGTTTTCCATGAAGAAGATTTTGTTCAGCATGTTCTATTCGATACAGGTAGGAGAAGAACCCGACACGGATCAACCCCCTCTTCTTGCGCCAAAGATCTTATCATTTCCGAAGGAACTGGAGTTCCGTCTCTTTTCCATTTCTATTCAAGAGTTCTTATGTGTTTTCACGCCCCTTTGAGACCCCGAAAAATGGACAAATTACTTTTCTTAAGAACGCATACAAGATGCGTCACTAC